GTGTGTGCACGGGTGTGTGTGTGTGCGCACGGGTGTGTGTGTGTGTGCGCACGGGTGTGTGTGTGTGCGTGCGCACGGGTGTGTGTGTGTGCGTGCGCACGGGTGTGTGTGTGTGCGTGCGCACGGGTGTGTGTGCGTGCGCACGGGTGTGTGTGTGTGCGCACGGGTGTGTGTGTGTGCGTGCGCACGGGTGTGTGTGTGTGCGCACGGGTGTGTGTGTGTGCGCACGGGTGTGTGTGTGTGCGCACGGGTGTGTGTGTGTGCGCACGGGTGTGTGTGTGTGCGTGCGCACGGGTGTGTGCGTACGGGTGTGCGCGTACGTTCGTACGCGCAGTTCATGTGCATGCGTATGCACATGAGCTGTTTGAAAGGTTTATGTCTATCGAGCATGAATTAAATAGCCCCTATGGTAATTATGAGGATAAAGAATGTACATGCTTAGTCCAGCTACAATCAATGCACTTGCGCGCCGGCCGGCGTAGGCCAATGGTGAGTCCAAGCATCCCCAAAAATTAAAAGATACCAGAGGCATGACAGTTCAATTGATGCCAAGGTCACGGACTATCTAGTAACTAATCCATCGAGATGTCTTATTTAAGAGGAACGAGTGAGCGGGTATACCTAACATGGCCCTGAAGTAAGAACCAGATGCCAGATATAGTTTCAGTATAGCTACCCCCAAGTTTGAATGGGCCCGGAGCGAGAAGAGAGGCATTATGTGGGCGGGTTGATGGTTTCACGGAGGATGGTAGTTCTACCAGGAAATTGGAAGTGATTATCCGTGTTGACGAGGATTAACCAAACTTAATGTGCCATATCCGATTAATAACGAGATGAGCCATATCCGATTAATGACGGGATGAGCCTTACAAGATCAAGCGATTTGCTAGGATGTGGATAGTCATGGGGTATAGATTTGGTGTTGGAGTTACACATAGAGATGTTTTATGCACGATTAATAGGGACTATGTACTTGCTTATATGCATGGGGACTGGAGGTGTATGTACGATATACATAATATGTACCATGTACGATTAATACATATGTAATACTAATGCATAATTTATGGGGAAAGGCACATAATGCACGATGTACATAGGGCAAATTTTGCAAGCATGTAAAGTGACTGTAATGCAAAATTTGTCCAGATAATTTGCAAGGAATAGTTTAAGTAGAATTTCAGCTTTGGGGGCTGAGGGCGGGGCTGGTGCTTCTTCCTTGAGGTTGCCCTTGGGAGAGGTGGTCTCCATTTCCGGTTTACAAGGCCGGGGTATTAGATGTACTACTAGGGCTCTTCATTTAAGTATTTTGTTTTCGATTAGGCTTGCCGTTGGTATAAAAATCAGGATGAGGGAGAAGTATAGGATGGATGCCATTTGGCCAATTGTAATGAAGGGGTGTTCAACGGGCTGCCCTCCAATTCATGTAAGGGTGCATAGGTCTATCACCAAAATTCAAAAGAGACATTGACTTAGGGGTCGGAATGTTATGCTCTGTTGCTTGGCTGTTTGGAGTAGAGGGATAATGGCTAGAATTAGAATAGAGAGGATTAAGGCTAGTACTCCTCCTAGTTTATTAGGGATAGATCGGAGAATTGCATAGGCGAATAGAAAGTACCACTCTGGTTTGATGTGAGGAGGAGTATTTAGGGGGTTTGCTGGGGTGTAATTGTCGGGGTCTCCTAGTAGGTCAGGAGAGAAAAAGACTAGTGTTATAAGTGGTAAGATAAGGAGAATAAGTCCCACTAGGTCTTTGATTGTGTAGTATGGATGAAATGGGATTTTGTCCGAGTTTGATGGGATGCCTAGGGGGTTGTTGGATCCTGTTTCATGTAGAAAAAGAAGGTGGATTATGACAAATGCTGTAATAATAAAGGGTAAAATAAAGTGGAATGCGAAGAATCGGGTGAGTGTAGCTTTGTCGACAGAGAAGCCTCCTCAGATTCATTCTACCAGATCGGTGCCAACGTATGGGGTTGCTGATAGTAGATTGGTGATTACTGTGGCACCTCAAAATGATATCTGCCCTCATGGGAGGACATATCCTATGAAGGCTGTAGCTATTACTGTGAATAACAGGATAATACCGATGTTTCAGGTTTCTGATAATGTAAAAGAGCCATAGTAGAGGCCTCGGCCTACATGGATGAATAGACATAGGAAAAATATGGATGCTCCGTTGGCATGGAGGTATCGGATTACCCATCCGTAGTTCACATCTCGGCAGATGTGGGCTACGGATGAGAATGCGGTTGTGGTGTCTGCTGTGTAGTGTATAGCTAGAAATAAGCCTGTAATGATTTGAAGAATTAGACAAGCTCCTAGGAGGGAGCCGAAGTTTCATCATGAAGAGATATTGGATGGTGCTGGGAGGTCAATGAATGAGCTGTTTACGATTTTTGTTAGAGGATGGGTTTTTCGGATGTTGGTCATTAGTGTTTTTATAGTTGAAATACAACGATGGTTTTTCATGCCGTTAGTCATGGTTAGATTCCATGTAGGAACTATGGCTTATGCTGTGTTTTTGTTGAGTGTTGTTTTTGTGTTGGGGTTTATAAGTTTTTCTTCAAAGCCTTCTCCTATTTATGGTGGTGTTGGGCTTATTGTCAGTGGAGCTGTAGGTTGCGGTATTATTATGAATTTTGGGGGTTCTTTTGTAGGGTTGGTAGTTTTTTTAATTTATTTAGGGGGAATGCTTGTAGTATTCGGTTATACCACGGCTATGGCTACTGAGGAATATCCTGAGACTTGGGGATCGAGCGTAGTTATTTGAGGGGTTTTGATGGTAGGGTTTGTGATGGAGTTATTTATGGTGGTGTGGGTATTTGGGTATGGAGGATTAGGGGAGGAGGTTAGTTTGGCCAGTTTGGAGAGTTGGGTTGTTTTTGTGGATAAGGAGGCTGGAGTAGTTCGTGATGATTCTTCAGGGGTAACTGCTCTTTATAATCAAACTAGCTGGTTTATCATAATTGCTGCGTGGTCTTTATTTGTTAGTGTTTTGATTGTGGTTGAGATAATTCGGGGTAGGTAGGGTATGATTTGCTAGGAAATTAGTAGAGTAGTAAGGATGATAGAGGTCAGAAATGAGGCAAAGTATAGTTTGATTAAGCCTTTTTGATTAGATACAATAATTGAGGATAGTACTTGTAATTGGGATAGATTTTTTGGTATAGTTTTTTCTAATCATATTAAGTCTAATAGGAGGGAAGCTGTTTTTTGGCTTATAGTTAGGTTGAGTGATGGTATAAGACGGTGTATTGTCATTGGAAAAAATCCTAATATCTCTGAGAATTTGAATATTTGTGAGGGTAGTTTGAATTTCAGGCTATTGGTTAGAAGGTTTAGTTCTATTGCCAAGATGAATCCTGTGATGGTTACTGCTAGGGCTGTTATTTTTAAGTAAGTGGGCATTGTTATTTGGGGGTTGTTTATAGGGAGAGTAATGTTGGATAGGAAGAATCCAGCGAGAATGCTACCAAATGCCAAACGTTTAATTGAGCTTATTAGTAAAGGATTATTTTCATTAATTGTAATTGTAGTTGGAAATCGGGGTTGGTTTACTAAAGCATAGAAGATAATTCGAGTGCTATAAATGGCCGTTAGGGAAGTAGCGATTAGTGTGATTATGAGGGCTCAGGCGTTGGTGTTGGAGATGTTTGCGGATTCGATGATGAGGTCTTTTGAGTAGAAGCCTGTTAAGAAGGGCATGCCCGTGAGTGCAAGGCTTCCAATGACAAGGGATGATGATGTGAAGGGTATAATTTTGAATAGTCCTCCTATTTTCCGGATGTCTTGTTCATCATTTAGGCTATGAATGATGGATCCGGAGCATATGAAAAGTATGGCTTTGAAGAAGGCGTGGTTACAGATATGAAGAAAAGCTAGATGGGGCTGATTAATGCCGATAGTGACTATTATCAGGCCTAATTGACTGGAAGTAGAGAAAGCCACGATCTTTTTGATGTCATTTTGTGTGAGGGCGCATATTGCAGTGAATAGAGTGGTGATGGCACCGAGGCATAATGCCATGGTTTGAATAAGCTTGTTATTCTCTATCAGAGGGTAGAATCGAATTAGAAGGAAGACCCCTGCTACAACTATTGTGCTAGAGTGGAGTAGAGCTGAGACCGGGGTTGGGCCTTCTATTGCTGAGGGTAGTCAGGGGTGTAGTCCAAATTGGGCTGATTTTCCAGCGGCTGCTAGAAGCAGGCCGGCTAGTGGAACTGTGGTTAGGTTTTGGTTTAGCATAAATATTTGTTGGAACTCTCATGTATTTAAGCGTAAAAGGAATCATGCTATGGCTAGAATGAAGCCGATATCCCCGATGCGGTTGTATAAGATTGCTTGGAGAGCTGCTGTGTTTGCATCGGTTCGTCCATACCATCAACCAATTAGTAAGAATGATATGATGCCTACTCCTTCTCAGCCGATGAATAGTTGGAATAAATTATTGGCGGTTACTAGCGTTAGTATAGCGATGAGGAATAGAAGGAGATATTTGAAGAACTGGTTAATATCAGGGTCAGTGTTTATATATCATATTGAAAATTCTATGATAGACCAGGTAACAAATAATGCTACTGGTACAAATAGTATTGAGAAGTAATCGAATTTGAAGCTGAGGGTGATATTAAGGGTTTGGATTGTCATTCAGTGTCAGTTGGAAATAGTTATTTCTTGTCCTGAGAATATGAATAATGTGGTTGGGATAAGGCTGGTGGTGAAGGCGCATGCGATGGAGGTTTTCACGTAGGGTCCGTAGGAGGAGTCTTTGTTAGTGTTTATTAGGTTTATGAGAATTGGTAATATTAAGATTAGTAGAGTAACGAGGGTGAAGGAGGAGAATAGATTTATTACTTTTATTTGGAGTTGCACCAAATTTTCGGCTCCTAAGACCAACGGATAACTCTTATCCTTTAAAAGTTGAGGAAGCCATGTTTTTATGTATGGGTTTAAGAATTAGCAGTTCTTAAGTTTCTTTCTCGGTAGATAAGAAGGCTTGAGTCTTCTATTATTAGATTCACAATCTAGCGTTTTGTTTAAACTATAGCTACAGAACGTTGGTCCTAAAATAATCTTGGGGTTTAGGGTAAGAAGTAGTAGTGGGAGTATATGTATAGATATAAGAGTATTTTCTCGTGTGAGTGATGGGTTGAGGTTATGTATGTGGTATGTGGGTTTTCCTCGTTGTGTGGTGATTAGTATATAAAGAGAGTAGAGAGCGGTAATTAGTATATTTAGGCCCATTAGGATGATTGTGATGTTTGATCATGAGAAGGATGCTATAGTAACAAATAATTCCCCGATTAGATTGATGGAAGGGGGCAAAGCTAGGTTGGTTAGGCTGGCAAGTAGTCATCAAGTGGCTATAAGGGGTAAAAGAGCTTGAAGTCCTCGTGCTAATAGTATGGTTCGGCTATGGATTCGTTCGTAGTTAGAATTGGCGAGGCAGAATAATATGGATGAAGTTAGGCCGTGTGCGATTATTAGGGCTGTTGCTCCCATGAAGCTTCATGGAGTTTGGATAAGAATAGCTACAATAACTAGTGCTATGTGACTGACAGATGAATAGGCAATTAATGACTTTAGATCTGTTTGTCGTAGGCAGATTGAGCTGGTTATGATTATGCCTCATAAGCACAGCATGAGAAAGGGATATGCTATGTGTTTTGTTGTAGGATCAAGAACTGTGGTAATTCGTATTATACCGTAGCCACCTAACTTTAGTAGTACGGCTGCGAGGACTATTGATCCGGCGATAGGTGCTTCTACGTGGGCTTTTGGCAATCATAGATGAAGACCGTATAAGGGTATCTTAACTATAAATGCTATGATGCATGCTAATCATAGTAGGTTGTTAGATCACGAATTGGGTAGTTCTTTAAGTCAGAAGTTTATTGTTAAGAGGTTCAGTGAGCCTGAGGAGTTTTGTATATAAATTAGTGCTACGAGTAGAGGAAGGGATCCGATTAGAGTGTAGAAGAGGAAATATAGTCCTGCATTTAATCGTTCCGTCTGGTTACCTCAGCGGGTGATGATGATTAAGGTGGGAATGAGTGTGGCTTCAAATAAAATGTAGAATAAAATTAGTTCAGTAGCGGTGAATGTCATAACTAGAAATATTTGTAAGGAGATTAACATGGAGAGATAGAATTTTTTACGTAATGAAGGCTCTTTCATAAGATGGTATTGGCTTGCTATAATTATAAGGGGAAGTAATCATATTGTTAATATTAGAAGGGGTGATGATAGTGGGTCGGAGAAGAAATTTGGTGAGAAGTTGTTGCTGTTGTTACTAGTTTGGTTAAGAAAGGATAGGCCTAAAAAACTGATTATTAGGCTGTGTGAAGTTGTGTTAATTCAGATTATGGAGTTGTTAGAGTATCAGGCTACTGGAAATAGTATGATTGTTGGAATGATGATTTTTAGCATTGAAGAAGGTTAAGGTTTTGAATATAATCGAGACCATAAGTATTAGATACTATTACTAAGAGAGCCAGGCCTACGGCTGCTTCACATGCTGCGAGTACTAGTAGTAGGATAGGTATTATAAAAGATATAGTGAAGTGTATATTTAAGATGATGAGTGTGCTTAGGGTAAATATAGAGAGTATTATACCCTCTAGACATAGTAAAGAGGACATTAGGTGAGAGCGGAATATTAATGTCCCTAAGAGGGCAGTGGCAAAGGCCAGAATAATGTTTATAGAAATTGAGGGCATGTTAGTAGTTATGAGTAGGTCATAGTCTAATGAGTCGAAATCATTTGTTTTAGTTTAAACTAACTACCTTGCTATTCTTTTCATTCTAATCCTTTTTGGGATCATTCATAGGCGAGGCCTGCGGCTAAGATGGAGATTAATATAAGAGCTACTATCAGGGTAAATTTTAGGTTGCTTGTTTGGGATGCTCAGGGGAGTGGGAGGAGAAGGGCGATCTCTAGATCAAATAGAAGGAATGTAATGGCCACCAGGAAAAATTTTATGGAAAATGGTAGGCGGGCTGACCCTATAGGGTCAAACCCGCATTCGTAAGAACTGTATTTTTCTGTGTAAATATTTAGTTGTGGGAGTCAAAATGCAACAGTCACAAGTAGTAGTGCTAGAGAAATATCAATTGTGAGGGTTAATGAGATATTAATTATTCTTTTTCGGGTTTTCCGAAGCTAGATGATTGGAAGTCAACTGTACTGGGTTAATACTAAAAGAATAGGATCCTCATCAGTAAATAGAAACATAAAGGAATAGTCATACTACGTCGACGAAATGTCAGTATCAGGCTGCCGCTTCAAAGCCAAAGTGATGATTAGATGTGAAGTGAAATTTTAATTGACGAAAAAAGCAGATGGTTAGGAATGTTGATCCAATAATTACATGTAGTCCATGAAATCCGGTTGCTATAAAGAAAGTTGAACCATAAACACCATCTGAGATTGTGAAGGAGGTCTCGAAATATTCGGAGGCCTGGAGTAGAGTGAAGTAAATGCCTAGAGAAATTGTAATTAGCAGGGCTTGAAGTATGTGTGTTCGATTGCCTTCTATAAGATCGTGGTGGGCTCAGGTAATAGATACGCCTGAAGCTAATAGTACGGCTGTATTGAGAAGGGGGACTTCTAGGGGGTTTAGTGGAGAAATGCCTGTTGGGGGTCAGCAGCCCCCCAGTTCGGGAGTAGGGGCTAAGCTTGAATGATAAAATGCTCAGAAGAAACCTGAGAAGAAAAAGACCTCTGAAATAATAAATAAGATTATTCCGTATCGCAGGCCTTTTTGAACTGCTCGAGTATGGTGACCTTGGAATGTGCTTTCTCGTACAACGTCACGTCATCATTGATATATAGTCAGTAAGTTTGTTAGTAGACCTAAAAGTAGAAGTGTATTAGAGTTGAAGTGGAATCATATAGCTAGGCCAGATGTTATTAGAAGAGCAGAAAGAGCCCCTGTGAGAGGTCAAGGGCTAGGATTCACTATGTGGTAAGCGTGAGTTTGGTGGGTCATTAGGTGTTATCATGTAAATAGAGGCTAACTAGTAGAGTAAAGACATAAGCTTGGATTAAAGCGACGGCGAATTCTAGGATTGTAAGGAGGACTAGAATGATGAGTGTGATTGAGGCCGTGGTAGGACTAATGGAGGTTAATACTAAAGTAGCCCCTCCAACTAGATGTATGAGTAAGTGACCAGCTGTGATGTTAGCTGTTAGTCGCACAGCTAATGCTATAGGTTGAATAAATAGGCTAATTGTTTCGATGATTACTAGCATAGGGATAAGGAGGGCAGGTGTTCCTTGCGGTAATAGATGAGCCAGGGATACTTTTGTCTTATAACGAAAGCCTGTGATGACTGCGGCGGCTCATAATGGGATTGCTATACCTAAATTTATTGATAGTTGAGTGGTTGGAGTAAATGAGTGGGGTAATAGACCTAGTAGGTTGGTTGATCCAATAAATAGGATAAGTGAGATTAATATGAGAGCCCAAGTCCGTCCCTTGATGTTATGTATCATTATTAGTTGTTTCAATACTAGTTGGATCAGCCATTGCTGTAGAGAGGTTAGTCGGCTGGTGATAAGGCGGGTAGAAGAGGGGAAGAGAATGCTAGGAGCCATAATAATTAGGACTACGATAGGGATTCCTACAATTGTTGGGGTAATGAAAGAGGCAAATAGATTTTCGTTCATTTTGTTTCTCAAGGATTTGTGCATTTGTGCTTGTTAATAGTCTTTGACTCTGGGTTCAGTGGATAGATAAAATTTGAAATTTTCAGTTGAAAGATAAGAAATAAAGTTAAAATCATCGAAAGGATTGTAATAAATCATGTTGATGTGTCTAGTTGAGGCATTTCACTGTGGAAAGATTAGGGCTTTCAGTCTTTAACTTAAAAGGTTAATGCTAATTAGCTTCACGGTGATTTTATAGCATGGATGATAACCACTCTTCGAAATATTTTAGAGGTACTAATTCAAGTACGATTGGTATAAAACTGTGGTTTGCACCACAGATTTCTGAGCATTGGCCATAGTAAATACCAGGGCGCGAAGTTATCAGGGTTGCTTGATTTAAGCGTCCTGGGATAGCATCTGTTTTTACTCCTAGTGATGGCACAGTTCATGAATGTAGTACATCTTCTGAAGAGATGAGTATTCGAATGGATAGTTCTGTAGGTAGTACAACCCGGTTGTCAACCTCTAGTAGGCGGAGTTCTCCAGGTTTGAGGTCTGATGATGGGGTCATATATGAGTCGAAATATAGGTCTTCGTAATCCGTGTACTCATAGCTTCAATATCATTGGTGGCCTATGGTTTTAAGGGTTAGGGAGGGAGTGGTAATTTCGTCTATTATATACAGGATGCGTAGAGATGGAAGGGCAATAAGGATAAGAATTACAGCGGGTAAAATGGTTCACACTGTTTCTACTTCTTGTGCGTCCATGGTACTTGTATGTGTAAGTTTAGTGGTGAGCATTAGTGAGATAATATAAAGGACCAAAGAGCTAATTAGGAATACGATTATTAAAGTATGGTCATGAAAATATAAGAGTTCCTCTATAATAGGAGAGGCAGCGTCTTGAAATCCCAATTGAACTGGATAAGCCATGAAGACATATAGGAGTTCAACCTATGAATTAACTTCGACAAAGTTACGTAATCATTTTACTAATATCTTAAATAAAGAAAGTCATAGTGGCTATGTGGTTGGCTTGAAATCAGTTATAGGGGGTTCGATTCCCTCCTTTCTTAAGATGCTTTTACATATGAGGGTTCTTCGAAAGTATGATAAGGTGGAGGACAGCCGTAAAGTCATTCTAGATTTGTAGGCGTGAGCTCCACTGTTAGGACTTCTCGTTTTGAAGCGAAGGCTTCTCAGATCATAAAGATTATTAGCATTACTGCTGTTAAGGAGATGAAGGAGCCGATGGATGATACGGTATTTCATACTGTATAGGCGTCAGGATAATCCGAGTAGCGTCGAGGTATGCCGGATAGACCTAGGAAATGTTGAGGGAAGAAAGTTATATTTACGCCTACGAATATAATTGCGAAGTGAATTTTTGCTCAAGTGTCGTCTAATGTATAGCCTGAGAATAGGGGAAATCAGTGTGCAAATCCCCCTATGATCGCGAAGACTGCTCCTATTGATAATACGTAGTGGAAATGTGCTACTACATAATATGTATCATGGAGGACGATGTCTAATGACGAGTTAGCGAGTACAATTCCTGTTAATCCTCCAACTGTAAATAGGAAAATAAAACCCAGAGCTCATAACATGGCAGGTGATCATTTAATATTACCTCCATGCAATGTAGCCAATCAGCTGAAGACCTTTACGCCTGTAGGAATAGCAATGATTATAGTGGCTGATGTAAAGTATGCGCGGGTGTCTACATCTATACCAACTGTGAATATATGGTGGGCTCATACAATGAAGCCTAAGAAACCGATAGATATTATGGCTCAGACTATACCTATGTATCCGAAGGGTTCTTTTTTGCCTGAATAATATGTAACGATGTGAGAAATCATGCCAAAGCCGGGGAGGATCAGGATATAAACTTCGGGGTGACCAAAAAACCAGAATAGATGTTGGTAGAGAATAGGGTCTCCTCCTCCCGCAGGGTCAAAAAAGGTAGTATTTAGATTGCGATCGGTCAGAAGTATTGTAATTCCTGCTGCCAGGACTGGTAGAGATAGTAGTAGGAGTACGGCTGTAATTATTACAGATCACACAAATAAGGGTGTTTGGTATTGTGATATAGCAGGGGGTTTTATGTTAATTACTGTAGTGATGAAGTTAATAGCCCCTAGGATGGAAGATACCCCTGCCAAATGTAAAGAGAAAATGGTCAGGTCCACGGAAGCTCCTGCGTGGGCTAAGTTTCCCGCTAGAGGAGGATATACTGTCCATCCTGTTCCTGCACCGGCTTCTACTATTGAGGAGGCAAGGAGAAGAAGAAAGGATGGAGGTAGAAGTCAGAAGCTTATATTATTTATTCGGGGGAATGCTATGTCGGGTGCCCCAATTATCAGAGGGACTAGTCAATTACCGAAACCTCCAATTATAATGGGTATTACCATAAAGAAGATTATGATAAAAGCATGGGCTGTAACAATGACATTGTAAATCTGATCATCTCCTAATAAAGTACCTGGCTGACCCAGTTCTGCTCGAATAAGAAGGCTAAGGGCCGTGCCTACCATCCCGGCTCAAGCCCCAAATAGTAAGTAAAGAGTTCCAATATCTTTATGGTTTGTTGAGTATAATCAACGGTTGATGAACATAAGTACTGGTAAAATGGCTGAGATAGAGGCATTAGACTGTAAATCTAAAGACAGAATAGAATTTCTTTTTACCAGGCCCTGAGGTGAATCTTCATATTGAATTGCAAATTCAAAGAAGCAGCTTCAATTCTGCCGGGGCTTCTCCCGCCTTTTTTCCCTTAGACGGCGGGAGAAGTAGATTGAAGCCAGTTGATTAGGGTATTTAGCTGTTAACTAAATTTTCGTGAGGTTGGAGCTCACCAATCTAGATGAGGACTTAGCTTAAGTAAAGTGGTTGGTTTGCATCCAATTGATGTAGGATGGAGTCTTGCAGTCCTTATACACAGAAATTAAGTACTGTTTACTTTCTTAGGGCTTTGAAGGCTCTTGGTCTATTTAACCTAAATTTCTAGTTTAGGGTTAATAGAATAGGTGATAGAGGGAGGGATAGGGTAGATAAGATAATTAGTGGGGGTAAAAATAGTGTATGTTTTGTTGGTTGAAATTGTCATTTTATTTTTATGTTGTTGGATGTGGGAAATATTGTTAGGGAACTGGAGTAGATTAGTCGTATATAGAAGTAAAGATTTAGAAGTGCTATAATAGCTATGATTGTGGCTATAACGATATTATTGTTTTTTGTGAATTCTTGTACGATTATCCATTTGGGTAAGAAACCTGTGAGTGGGGGCAGACCTCCGAGGGATAAGAGAGAGATAAGAATCGCTAGGGTAATTATTGGGTTTTTATTTCATAGGTTTGATAGGGTTAGTGTAGTGGTATTTGTGTTAATGTTGAGTATGGTGAATATGGTAATTGTTAATATCAGGTAGATTAATAAGTTTAGGATTGTTAGGGATGGGCAGTATATTAGGATGGCTATTATTCAGCCTATGTGGGCGATAGATGAGTAGGCTAGGATTTTTCGTAGTTGTGTTTGATTGAGTCCTCCTCAGCCTCCTACTAGGATTGATAGTAGAGCAAATGGTAGAAGAACGTTTAGGTTTATTGATGAATAGATTTGTAGTATGATAGAGATGGGGGCTAGTTTTTGTCATGTTAAGAGTAGTATACCTACAATCAGTGTGACTCCTTGAGTAACCTCAGGGACTCAAAAGTGGAATGGAGCTATTCCAAGTTTTATTATAAGTGCAATAATAATTGTGAAAGAGATAAGTGAGTTATGCATATTGGTAATGTTTCATTGGCCAGTATTTATGGCGCTAATAACAATGGTTATTATAAGTAGCATAGAGGCTGTTGCTTGTGTGAGAAAATATTTAGTGGCTGCTTCTGTAGACCGAGGGTTAATCTTTTTTACTAGAATTGGAATGATGGCAAGTATATTGATTTCTAGTCCTATTCAGGCTAGGAGTCAGTGAGAGCTGACTATTGTAAGGATTGTTCCTGTGAGGATAGATGTCATGATAACTGGCAGGGTGATGGGGTTGATTAGTACGGGAAGGATATAAACCAACATTTTCGGGGTATGGGCCCGATAGCTTGTTTAGCTGACCTTACTGTGTTTAGAATGTGGTGTATTTTGGGTAGCACGAAGAATTTTGAGTTCTTAGGAATAGGTTCAATGCCTATGGTTCTAGAAATAAGAGGGTTAAAGCCTCTATTATTTACTCTATCAAAGTAACTCTTTTGTCAGACATATTTCTATATTTGGGGTGGGATACTTGATGATAAAACAGGGAGGGAAATGTATCATATACATAGTGCTAGTGTCAGGGGTAGGAAATTTTTTCATAGTAAGTGTATAAGTTGGTCATATCGGAATCGTGGGTATGATGCTCGTACTCATAAGAATAGTGTGACCAAGAGGAGGGCTTTGGCAGTGAAGGTTGCTGTATATGTTTGTGGTGTGTGGGGATTATATAATGTTCCTAGGAAGAGAATTGTAGTTAGAGTATTTATTATAATAATATTTGTGTATTCTGCTATGAAAAATAGGGCAAATGGGCCTGCAGCATATTCGACATTAAAGCCTGAGACTAGTTCTGATTCTCCTTCCGTAAGGTCAAAAGGAGCTCGGTTGGTTTCTGCTAGGGTAGAGACAAATCATATCATGGCTAGAGGTCATGATGGGATAATGAGTCATGTGTACTCTTGGGTCGTGATTAAGGCGGATAAGGTAAATGATCCGTTTATTAGGAGAATAGATAGGAGGATAATAGCTAGGGTAACCTCGTATGAAATTGTTTGTGCTACTGCTCGTAGAGCTCCGATTAGGGCGTATTTTGAGTTGGAGGCTCAGCCTGATCATAGAATTGAGTATACTGCTAGGCTTGATGTAGCTAGTATAAATAGAAGACCTATATTTATATTGATTAGAGGATATGGTAAGGGTAAGGGTGCCCATATAGTAAGGGCAATAAATAGGGCTAGTGTTGGTGCGATGGTATAGAGTAGTGTGGAGGAGGTTAAGGGATGCAGTGGTTCTTTAATAAATAGTTTTATAGCGTCGGCAAAGGGTTGGAGAAGGCCGTGAGGCCCTACGATGTTAGGGCCTTTGCGAAGTTGTATGTAGCCTAAGGTTTTACGCTCAATTAAGATTAGGAAGGCTATGGCGAGTAAAATAGGGATAATTAGCAAGAGGAGGTTGAGTATAAACATATATGTTAAAGAGAGGAGTTGAACCTCTGGTTATAAGGTTTTAAGTCTTATGCAGTTACCGGGCTCTGCCACTTTAACAAACCCTTATTTAGGGTGGGGATAGTAAAATGGCACATTAGATTAAGTTTCTTTCATCTATTTGACCCGAGGGCTCTTTATTGAGTTGGCTCTGTTTCTCTTGTCCTTTCGTACTGGGAGAAACGTTTAAATAGATAGAAACCGACCTGGATTACTCCGGTCTGAACTCAGATCACGTAGGACTTTAACCGTTGAACAAACGGACCGTTAATAGCGGTTACACCATTGGGGTGTCCTGATCCAACATCGAGGTCGTAAACCCTATTGTCGATATGGACTCTGTAATAGGATTGCGCTGTTATCCCTAGGGTAACTTGTTCCGTTGATCAAATTGATTGGATCAGTTTGATAGTGGGATTACTTTGACTGGTAAGGTCTAGGTTAAAATGGTTCGGAGGTTATGTTTTGCTCCGAGGTCACCCCAACCGAAATTTTTAACCCAAGAATGATGGTGTTATGTCTATTGTTGTATTTGTTTTATCTGTGTGGGTTATTTAATTTAAGCTCCATAGGGTCTTCTCGTCTTATTATATCATCCCCGCCTCTTCACGGGGAGGTCAATTTCACTGATTAAAAGTAAGAGACAGTTAAACCCTCGTGTAGCCGTTCATTCGAGTCCTTAATTAAAGAACAAGTGATTATGCTACCTTTGCACGGTCAGGATACCGCGGCCGTTAAACACATGTCACTGGGCAGGCAGTGCCTCTAATATTAGTCATGCTAGAGGTGATGTTTTTGGTAAACAGGCGGGGTTTGGTTTTGCCGAGTTCCTTTTACTTTTTTTGATCTTTCCTTAGTGCGTGCCTGTGTTGGGTTAACAGTTGGTTAAAGTAAGAGTTTAAGATGTATTTGTTTATACTTTACTGTTAATTATCAGTGGGTATTCGGTCTGATATAAGCTTACGCCAGGAGAATGGGGATTCTTGTTACTTATATTAGCAGTATTGCTTCTATTGAATAATAGGTTGGTCCAGTTGATTAGTGGGAGTTGGTATAGGGTGTTGGGATTAATAGTTTTTATATGTTGAGCTTTAACGCTTTCTTAGTTGATGGCTGCTTTTAGGCCTACAATGGTGTTATAGTTGTTTACTCTCTACCAAGGGTTGTAACCCAATCTAAAGAGCTGTTCCCCTTTAGAATAACGTTTAAGTTTGCGTTGGGTTTTAGGGTACTTTAGGCAAATTTAAGGTTGAACTAAAATTCTTTCTTGGACAACCAGCTATCACTAGGCTCGTTAGGCTTTTCACCTCTACTCACAGATTTTCTCGCTATTTTGCTACATAGATGAGTGTGTTCTTATATAACTATTTGTGGGTAGCTCGTCTAGTTTCGGGTTCTTTGGCTAAAATTCTTTTTGTCAGGTTATTTCTGGCTAAGTCATTATGCAAAAGGTACAAGGTGTAGGCTTTGCTATTTTATACTGTGAGGAATTCTTTCATCTTTCCCTTACGGTACTTTTTCTATAGCGCTGAGTGAAATTTCTATCTCCTATACTATTAAGTGTTTTATGGTAAATGGTTTAGTTGAATATTATATATTTATTGGGAGAGGGTGAGGTCAGGCTAGTATTGGTTTCAAAATGGTCACATTGATGTGAAGTCTTCCGGGTGTAGGCCGGATGCTTTAATATTAAGCTACATTTTGAATACTCCAAGCACACTTTCCAGTATGCTTACCTTGTTACGACTTGTCTCCTCTTGTGATTTTTAGGTGAGTTATTAGGGATTTAGTGAGTGGGATTTGAGGAGGGTGACGGGCGGTGTGTGCGTGCTTCATGGCCCTTTTCAATTAAGCTCTCTATTCTTAGTTTACTACTAAATCCTCCTTTAACCTTTAATTTCATAAAGGTTGTTGTTAAGTGTGCTGTTCTGTTGTAGAAAATGTAGCCCATTTCTTTCCACTTCATAGACTACACCTTGACCTAACGTTTTTATGTAATGTACTTGCGCTTACTTTAAGGCCTTAATAGGGTTTGCTGGGGATGGCGGTATATAGGTTGTATTAGCAAGAAGTGGTGAGGTTTATCGGGGTTTATCGATTATAGAACAGGCTCCTCTAGAGGGGTGTGAAGCACCGCCAAGTCCTTTGAGTTTTAAGCTATTGCTCGTAGTACTCTGGCGAGTAGTATTGTTTATGAACTACTTAGGTTTATGGCTAAGCATAGTGGGGTATCTAATCCCAGTTTGAGTCTTAGCTGTCGTGTTTTCAGAGTTTTAAAGTCACTTTCGTAGGGCATTTATATTTTAGCTGAAGCATTTTACGGCCTAGGTAAAATTTAACTTTATTGGGTAAAAATCTTAAACACACTTTACGCCGGGTTTATTAGTTTGGGTTAATCGTATGACCGCGGTGGCTGGCACGAAATTTACCAACCCTGAGTGTCAGCATAGCTTAGTCTAACTTTCGTTAATTGCTTAAGTTTTGTCACTGCTGTGTCCCGTGGGGGTGTGGTTTAGCAAGGCGTGGTGAGCAACCATTTGGCGTGCTTGATGCCTGCTCCTTTTGATCATTAGGATCTAGAGGGCATTCTCACTGGAGTGCGGTTACTTGCATGTGTAGTCTTACTGATAACTAATGGGAAGGCTAGGACCAGACCTATGTGTTTATGGGGTTAGTTAACCCATCTAGGCATTTTCAGTGCCTTGCTTTAGCATATTAAGCTACATTAACGTTGTATTTGCACTAGTTGTGGGGAGCTTGAAGTATTATGTCAGTATGGGGCAGAGCTTACTTAAGGAGAAGTTGGATCTGTTTAACTAGGATTGGTGGCTTGCGTTTAGGGGAATACTTTAAGAATAAGCCAGGAGTTGGGTAATAGGGGTTGATTAGGCTTTTTCTAGTTGAATTTGTAGTTGATTTGAACGGGTTGGAATCGATTTAAAAAGGGTTGAAGGGCTAAAATCAATACTGACATAACAGCCAAGATTAAAAATGCTTTGAAAAGAATTAATTTTTGTGTAGCTCTATGTGTCGGACGGGTTTTGGCTACACAGGCAGTTCTAGTTGAGTAGGCAGTGCGGGAAGCTCTCGTTTTTGGGGTTTGGCGAGAGCGAAAGTACCAAAACTGTGGAAAGATTTAGAACGGGGGGTAAGGGGGGTTTGCGTAAAATAATTGGGTATTTAAATAAACACACACGCGCGTAC